AGTGAAGTGCCTGAGAAAAGGGTAATTTTGATAGAATTAGTCACGCAGGCCTACTGCCTTCGCTTGTACCTGGCAGAATCAAACTACCTCCTCAAGTATCAAAAACTTTTATACCTCATATACTAAAATACAAAAAGATAAGCTAATAAAGCTACTGGGCTCATACCCCATCAATAAAGGTTCCAATCCTTTTCTTTTTGATTTATAAATTTAACAAATTACTATTTATATCAACTCTGATTATAGGTACACTAATCGCTGTTTCCTCTTATTCCTGAATAAGAATATGAATCGGCCTAGAAATTAATCTTTTATCAATCATTCCCATATTAAGAAACACGAGAAATCTTTACCCCTCAGAATCAGCCCTCAAATATTTTGTTACACAAGCACTAGCTTCCACAATCCTCCTATTTGCAGTTATCACATCTTTAAACTTGAGTGAATTCTTAGCCCCCAGCTCAAATCACTTCTTGATGATGATTATAAATTCTGCTTTATTAACAAAAATAGGAGCTGCCCCTTTCCATGCATGATTCCCTGAAGTAATGGAAGGTTTAAGATGAATTAATTGTCTAATTATATTAACATGACAAAAAATTGCACCCATAGTTTTAGTTATGTATAATTGCCAAATAACCCTCTTTTTAACAATTATTATTGTATTTTCCGCCGCTTTAAGAGCAATTCTAGGATTAAACCAAATTAGTCTACGGAAAATTCTTGCTTATTCGTCAATCAACCATATTGGATGGATAGTAGGGAGTATACTTAATAACCAATCAATTTGATTAATTTATTTCCTAACATATTCAATTATTACAATTAACATCATTTTTATCTTTAAAGAAGCTAACATTTTCTACCTAAAGCAACTTTTCAATTATTTAAACAGTAATAAATTACTAAAATTTTTTTTTATTTTAAACTTTTTATCATTAGGGGGATTACCTCCCTTTTTAGGGTTTTTCCCTAAATGATTAACAATTAACAATTTAATTTTAAATAATTTTTACACCATAAGAATAATCCTAATCCTATTCACACTAATCACCCTTTATTTTTACTTACGAATTACATTCTCAACTCTAATTATTAACTCTAAAGAAATTATTTTAACACCTAAAAAAATCAGCTTGTTCCTAATCGCTTCATTAAACCTAATCTCTTTAGCAGGATTAATTTCTTGCACCTTAATTTTCAATTTCTTTTAAGGATTTAAGTTAAATTAAACTATTAACCTTCAAAGTTAAAAATGGGTAATACCACCTAAGCCTTGGAGCTTTAGGTTTTAAAAATAAAATAAATTTTACCTTCAAACTTGCAATTTGAAATCATAATTGACTATAAAACCATGGTAAAAGAAATTTTCATTTCGTTAATAAATTTACAGTTTATTACCTACAACTCGGCCACTTTACCGAAAAAATGATTATTTTCTACTAACCACAAAGACATTGGTACGTTATACTTTATCTTCGGAGCATGGGCTGGAATAGTAGGGACATCCCTAAGAGTTTTAATTCGAACAGAACTAGGAACCCCAGGATCGTTAATTGGAGACGACCAAATTTACAATGTAATTGTAACAGCCCACGCATTTGTTATAATTTTCTTCATAGTTATACCTATTATAATCGGAGGATTCGGCAATTGACTAGTACCCCTTATACTAGGGGCCCCTGATATAGCGTTCCCCCGAATAAACAACATAAGATTTTGACTTTTACCTCCCTCCCTAACCCTTTTAATTATAAGAAGAATTGTAGAAAATGGAGCAGGAACAGGATGAACAGTGTACCCTCCACTGTCAGCCAATGTAGCCCATACAGGAGCATCTGTTGATCTAGCAATTTTTAGTCTTCACCTAGCAGGAATCTCTTCCATTTTAGGAGCTGTCAATTTTATTACAACGTCAATTAATATGCGGCCCGAAGGAATAGATCCTGACCGAATAACCTTATTTGTTTGATCAGTTATCATCACCGCAGTTCTTCTTCTTCTTTCTCTTCCCGTTCTAGCAGGAGCAATCACAATACTTCTTACCGACCGAAACCTAAATACCTCATTTTTTGACCCAGCAGGTGGGGGAGACCCCATTCTTTACCAACACTTATTCTGATTTTTTGGACATCCAGAAGTTTATATTCTTATCCTACCCGGATTCGGAATAATTTCTCACATTATTAGCCAAGAAAGAGGCAAAAAAGAAGCATTCGGAACACTAGGAATAATTTATGCAATAATAGCTATTGGTCTGTTAGGTTTCGTAGTATGGGCCCACCATATATTTACAGTAGGTATGGACGTAGACACCCGAGCTTACTTCACTTCTGCTACAATAATTATTGCTGTTCCCACAGGAATTAAGGTATTCAGTTGAATAGCAACCTTCCATGGAACCCAAATATTTTATAGACCAGCAATTCTGTGAGCTCTAGGATTCGTTTTCCTCTTTACAGTAGGGGGTTTAACAGGAGTCGTTCTAGCTAATTCCTCAATTGATATTATTCTTCATGATACTTATTATGTAGTAGCCCACTTCCATTATGTTTTATCCATAGGAGCTGTATTTGCTATTATAGCAGGGTTAATCCAATGATTCCCACTATTTACAGGAATTACCTTAAACAATAAATTCTTAAAAATCCAATTTTTAGTTATATTTATTGGAGTAAACTTAACCTTTTTCCCTCAACACTTCTTAGGATTAAGAGGAATGCCCCGGCGTTACTCTGATTATCCTGACGCCTTCACTTTATGAAATATTGTATCATCAATTGGGTCATTAATTTCACTCGTAGGGGTTTTGTTCCTTTTATTTGCTTTATGAGAATCTTTAGCTGTCCAACGAAAAAGACTATCGGCCCTTAGACTAGCCTCTTCCATTGAATGATTACAACACTTTCCACCCGCTGAACATAGATATTCTGAACTTCCTATCTTAGTAGGCAATTTCTAATATGGCAGAATAGTGCAATGGATTTAAGCCCCAAATATAAAGTTTAAACTTTTTTTAGAAATCGCTACATGAAAAACCATCTTTCTTCAAGACAGGGCATCGCCACTTATAGAACAATTAGCTTTCTTTCATGATCACACTTTAATAATTTTAGTTATTATCACAGTTCTAGTAGGACAACTTCTGATCACTTTATTTTTCAATAAATTATCACACCGATATTTATTAGAAGGACAATTTATTGAAGTAATTTGAACAATCCTCCCAGCTGCAACTCTAGTTTTTATCGCCCTTCCATCCCTGCGCCTTCTTTATATTTTAGATGAAATTAATAGACCCCTAATTACAATTAAAGTAATCGGGCACCAATGATACTGATCCTACGAATATTCAGACATAAAACCTATTGAATTTGACTCATACATAATTCCTATCAATAGAATAAGACCATTTAATTTCCGTTTACTAGACGTAGACAACCGAATAGTAATTCCCTTTGAATCTCAAATTCGAATTTTAGTTACAGCCGCTGATGTAATTCATTCATGAACAGTTCCTTCCCTTGGTGTCAAAGTTGACGCAACCCCGGGACGATTAAATCAAATTAGCTTCTCAGCAAGACGACCAGGATTATTTTACGGACAATGCTCAGAAATCTGCGGAGCAAATCATAGATTCATACCTATTGTAGTAGAAAGAATCTCAACTAAATACTTTATAAAATGAATTTACAAACAAACGTAAATCATTAGATGGCTGAAAGCAAGCAATGGAATTTTAACCCATCTAATAGTAAACTAGCAATTACTTCTAATGAAAAATTTAGTTAAAAAATAACATTAGCTTGTCAAGCTAAAATTATTAATCAAAATAAATTAATAATTTTTAATCCCACAAATAGCCCCCCTTTACTGACTAACCCTATTTACTTTCTTTTCAATAACCTTTTTATTATTCAATAGAATAAATTATTTCTTATTCACCTATAACATCAAAAAACCATCAACAAAAACATCAAAACTACCATTAAAGTGAAAATGATAACAAATTTATTCTCATCTTTTGATCCTACAACAAATTTTAATTTATCTTTAAATTGAATAAGATCTCTTCTAGGGTTACTAATTATTCCTTCATCCTTCTGGTTAATTCCCGCCCGACCTACATTATTATGAATTAATATTATTAACACCTTACATAAAGAGTTTAAAATTCTATTAAATACAAATTCTAAAGGAACAACTTTACTGTTCACTTCTGTCCTTTCCCTAATCTTATTTAATAACTTTTTAGGCTTATTTCCCTATATTTTCACCAGCACAAGCCATCTAACTTTAACACTAACATTAGCCTTGCCCCTTTGAGTTAGATTTATAATTTATGGATGAATAAATAACACAATTCATATACTTGCCCATCTTGTTCCGCAAGGAACACCCCCAGCCTTGATACCTTTCATAGTTTGTATTGAAACAATTAGAAACATTATCCGACCAGGGACACTAGCAATTCGGTTAACTGCTAATATAATTGCTGGGCACTTACTAATAACCCTATTAGGAAACACAGGGCCAACTCTGTCAATTTTAACAATAAATTTTCTTATCATTACTCAAATTATTCTTCTTATTCTTGAATCAGCCGTAGCCATAATCCAATCCTATGTATTTGCTGTATTAAGAACACTTTATTCCAGAGAAGTAAATTAATGAAAATACACAAAAACCATCCTTACCACTTAGTAGATGCTAGACCATGACCAATTCTAGGTGCATTAGGTGCCATAACAACAATGATAGGGCTAATCAAATGATTCCACTTTCAAGAAAGAAATTTATTACTTCTAGGATTCCTAATCCTAACCTTGGTTATATACCAATGATGACGTGATATTATCCGAGAAGCCACATATCAAGGATTACACACCTACAATGTAACTATAGGAATACGATGAGGAATAATTTTATTTATTATTTCAGAAGTATTTTTCTTTATTTCATTCTTCTGAGGATTTTTTCATAATTCACTATCCCCAAGAATTGAATTAGGGATAAAATGACCCCCCCAAGGAATCCAAACTTTCAATCCAATCGAAATTCCCCTTTTAAACACCTTAATTCTTTTAACTTCAGGACTTACAGTAACATGAGCTCATCATTCAATAATAGAAAACAATTATAAACAATCCCTCCAAGGATTAACACTTACAGTTATTCTAGGTATCTATTTCACAGCTCTGCAAGGATATGAATATTTAGAATCTCCTTTCACAATTGCAGACTCAGCCTACGGATCCTCTTTCTTCATAGCAACCGGATTTCACGGAATCCACGTAATTATTGGAACCACATTTCTTCTGGTATGCCTAGGACGATTAATATTAAATCATTTCTCACCCACTCATCATTTCGGATTCGAAGCTGCATCATGATACTGACATTTTGTAGATGTAGTATGATTATTCCTATACATTTCAATTTACTGATGAGGTAGATATTTATATAATATAAAAATTATAATTGACTTCCAATCAAAAAATCTAGTCTATCTAGTATAAATAATCAAAATTATAATAACCATATCTATAATTGTCTTAATAATCGTTTTAGCCATAATAATTTTAGTCAATTTTATTGCAAAAAAAACATTTACTGACCGAGAAAAAAGGTCCCCTTTCGAATGCGGATTCGATCCAAAATCACCAGCCCGTTTACCCTTCTCCCTCCAATTCTTCCTAATCGCCGTAATCTTTCTTATTTTTGATGTAGAAATTACCCTTTTATTACCAATTATTAAAACAATAACCGTCTCCAATATTATTCAATACTCCATAGTAGTAATCATTTTTTTAATTATCCTATTAGGAGGATTAATTCATGAATGAAAACAAGGAGCCCTTGATTGAGCCTATTAGGATAATAGTTAAAAATAACATTTAATTTGCACTTAAAAGGCATTGGTAAACCAATTTATCTTAAATAAGAAGCAATATATGCATTTAGTTTCGACCTAAAAATTTAGTGATATTTCACTCTTATTTTTAATTGAAACCAAAGTAGAGGTATATCACTGTTAATGATAAAATTGGACCACTCTCCCAATTAAAGAAATATGATACACAAGAATAAGCTTCTAACTTAATTCTTAAGCGATGAAACTTCGTTTATATTTCTATTTGCATAGTTTAAAAAAAACATTACATTTTCATTGTAAAATTAAAAAATCTTTTGCAAATAATACCCAAAAATATTAAATTTCCTTGATATCTTCAATATCACGCTCTATTATAAGCTATTTGAATAATAAATATTTAAAACCAAAAAAAAAATTCAACCAACTATTAATATAAAATAAACCTTTAAATGATTATTAGAAAGAAGCTGTAAAAATTTAGAAAATTTACTAAGATTCTTCCCCAAATTCTGACCCCCATAATATTCAGTCCAACCTTGATCAAAAATTTTTGTATAAATTTCCCCCCTGTAAATCGGATAATAATTAACTCCTAAACCAGAAATAATTGGCAAATTTCATATTGAACCTAAAAATGATCTCAATGTTAAATAATCCAAAGAACTTAAATTATAGTTTAATTTTAGTTTTGCTATACAATAACCTAACCAAATCCCTAAACTAACTATCAATAAAGCTATTAACTTCAAAAAAAAAGGTAAACAAACAAAAAAAGGAACAGGAAAAACCAACCACATTAAAAGACTCCCTCTAAAAATTACAAATAAAATTAACCCTCCTATTCCTTTTAATATAATAAATCTGTACTCACTCAAACTATTAAGCCCCAAATAATTAAAATCACCCGTTATTGTATAATAAGATAAACGAAACCTATAACAAACCGTGAGCCCAATAGACAAATAAAAAACCAAATAAATATAAACATTTAAAATCCCCATAGACATTACCTCAACAATTAAATCCTTAGAATAAAACCCTGAAAAAAAAGGAACACCACATAAAGAAAAATTACAAATATTAAAAAATGAACATGTAAGAGGTATTTGGTTAATTAGCCCTCCTATAAACCGAATATCTTGACAATTTCCTAAGTTATGAATAATTCTACCAGCACATATAAATAATAAAGCTTTAAACAAAGCATGAATTAAAAGATGAAAAAAAGCTAAATAATAGTCGCCCAAAGAAAGAATACTTAATATCAAACCAAGCTGACTTAGGGTAGACAAAGCAATAATTTTTTTTAAATCAAATTCAAAATTTGCCCCCAAGCCAGATATAAATATGGTCAGTCTAGAAATAAATAATAAAAGAATCATTAAATTTTCCGAAAAAGAAAAATTAAAACGAATTAAAAGATAAACTCCAGCAGTGACAAGTGTAGACGAATGAACTAAGGCTGATACAGGAGTAGGAGCTGCCATAGCAGCTGGGAGCCAGGCAGAAAAAGGGATCTGAGCCCTTTTAGTTAAAGCAGCCAAAACAACTAAATAAGAAATTAAACCCATAATTCAATCAAATTTTATAAACTCTAAATAATAAATATAATTTCATCTACCGTAATTTATTATCCAAGCAATACACATTAATAAAGCCACATCACCAATCCGGTTAGAAAGAGCTGTAAGTATACCAGCATTAAAAGATTTAGCATTTTGATAATAAATAACTAAACAATAAGAAACAAGTCCTAAACCATCCCAACCTAACAAAATAGAAATTAAATTAGGACTAATAATTAATAATATTATTGAAAAAACAAATATTACTACCAACAAAATAAAACGACTTAAATAAATATCCCCAGCTATATACTCCTCCCTGTAAAAAATTACCATAGAAGAAATAAATAAAACAAATCTTATAAAAAGAAGAGAAATTCAATCAAACAAAATAGATATTACTAAAGAAGAAGAATTAAATTCTAACAAATTTAACTCGATAATTAATCTAAAATCCAAAATTAAAAAATAAATTCTTAATAAAAAAGTTAAAAAAGAAGACACTAAAAATAATCTAAAATAAATTTTACAAATAGACATTATTCAAAATAAATAAATTATATCTCAAGCACCACAAGCTCATATTTTAATTAAACTATTCGAATAAATTCAAAGAGTAAAATACTCACTCTTCAAAATTAATAAATTAAGAGGAACCCAGTGCAAAAAAAGCAATAAATATTCTCGAAATAAACCTTGACATAAAGAATACAAACCCGAATAGTATTTACCATGCTGAGAAAAAGAATATAAAAATAAAGAATAAACAGCCCTAAAAAAAGAAAGTAATGATAAAAAAATTATTCTTAACCATCTAAAATTCACCAATCTATTAATCAAGATAATCTCCCCCAACAAATTTAAAGAAGGAGGCGCCGCCATATTAGAAGAACAAAAAAGAAACCACCAAAAAGAAAAATTAGGAATAATATTTAAAAACCCCTTATTCAAATAAAGTCTACGTCTCCCAACTCGCTCATAAGTGATATTAGCCAAACAAAATAAACCTGAAGAACAAAGCCCATGGGCAATTATTATAACTAAAGATCCCCAAAATCCCCAACTACTTATTGTTAAAATTCCCCTAACAGCCAAACCTATATGAGCTACAGAAGAATAAGCAATTAAAGATTTAATATCGCTTTGACGAACACAAATTAAAGAAACAAAAAATCCCCCAACTAAACTAACCACAATAAAAACAACATTTACTTTAAGACCAATTTCCAAAAAAATCTTTATTACCCGAAGTAAACCATAACCCCCTAATTTAAGTATAATCCCAGCTAAAATTATAGAACCAGCTACAGGAGCCTCAACATGGGCTTTGGGAAGCCAAAGATGAACAAAAAATATAGGAATTTTAACAAAAAAAACTCCGTTTATACAAATGTATATATATAAATTATTAACACCTAAATTTATTAAATAAAAATCCAAAACATTAAAAATTTCATAATAATAAAAAATAGAAATTATTATAGGCAGCGAAGCAAACAAAGTATAAAATAATAAATAAACCCCGGCCTCAACTCGTTCAGGCTGGTACCCCCAACCTACAATTAAAATCAAAGTAGGAATAAGGCTAATCTCAAAAAATAAATAAAAAATAAAAAAATTGAGAGAAGAAAAAGTCAAATAAAGCCTAATTATTAAAACAATTATAATAAACAAAAATAAATTACTATAATTCTTAGTTAAAAAAATTTTACCTCTAGCCATAATCATTAAGGAACAAATTCAAAATCTAAGCAAAATTAAAGAAAAAGACAAAAAATCACAACCTAAATTAAAAGAAAGATATATAATTAAATTCCCAAAACTAAAATTAATTAAAAAAAGAAAAGATAAACACAAAAATAAAAATTGCATTAATCAATAAAAATTACTGAAACATAAAGGAATCAAAAAAATTAAGCCCAATAAAAATTTTATCATAAAGAAGAAAATGTCAAAACGTAATCATTACCACAAGTACGAATTATAGAAACTAACACAGAAAGCCCTAAAACCCCCTCACAAACTCTTATAGTTAAAAAAATTATAGAAAAAAAATAATCGTAACTTTCCCCTCTTAAATAAATAAAAATATTCAAATACAAAGATAAAACAATAAATTCTAAACTCAAAAGTATTAAAAGTAAATGCTTTCGTTTAGAAGAAAAAACCACTAAACCCGAAAAAAATATAAAAATAGAAGAAAATAGATATATTAACATTAAAGTTTTAATAATTTAATTAAAATATTGGTCTTGTAAACCAAAAATAAGAGTAATCTTTTAAAACATCAAGGAAGAACTAACACCAGCCCATCTCTAATCTCCAAAATTAATATTCTCAATAAACTATTCCTTGTATAACAACATTACTAATTATTAATTTATGAACCCTTTCTATTATATTCCTATTCATAAGGCACCCTCTTTCTTTTGGGTTTATCCTCCTCCTTATAACCACTATAATCAGATTAATTACAGGAATAATAAACTATAACTACTGATTCTCATATGTATTGTTCATTGTTATAGCAGGAGGAATACTAGTATTATTTATTTACATAACTAGAATTGCATCAAACGAAAAATTCAGATTCTCAGCTAATCTCCTTATTATTTTATTAATTATAATCTTAATTTCTGCAACAGCCCTTATTATCGACACCTACCTCTCGGCTACTAGAGTATTTATATACGATTTAACCCCCCAAAACTCAATAAAAGACCACTCCAAATCCTTAAATAAATTTTTTAATCAACCAAACTTACCAAATATGTACATAATCATTATCTACTTATTTATCACTTTAATTATAGTAGTTAAAATTTCTAATATTAAATATGGGCCTCTACGACAAAAATTATAATGAATTTACCTCTACGAAAAAAATCACCGCTAATTAAAATTATTAATAATTCATTAATCGATTTACCAACCCCATCCAATATCACAACAATATGAAACTTCGGATCACTACTAGGATTATGCTTAATTATTCAAATTTTAACAGGCCTATTCCTAGCAATACATTATTGTCCAAATGTAGATATAGCATTTAACAGAATTGCTCACATCTGCCGTAACGTTAATTACGGTTGGCTTTTACGAACCTTACACGCCAATGGGGCCTCATTCTTCTTTATATGTATTTACATGCATATCGGGCGAGGAATATATTATAGATCCTACTACATAATAGAAACCTGAATAATTGGAGTTACCATCTTTTTCTTAGTTATAGCTACAGCATTTATAGGATACGTTTTACCCTGAGGTCAAATATCATTTTGAGGCGCAACAGTTATCACAAATCTATTATCAGCCATTCCTTACCTAGGTGCAACTATTGTCCAATGAATTTGAGGAGGATTTGCAATCGACAACGCAACACTAACACGATTTTTCACTTTCCATTTTCTTTTACCATTTATCGTATCAGCCTTAGTAATTATTCATCTTCTTTTCCTTCACCAAACAGGTTCAAGAAACCCCTTAGGAACAAATAGAAACATTGACAAAATTCCATTCCACCCGTTCTTCGTATTTAAAGACCTAGTTGGATTTATAATTATAATATTTATATTAACTTTCCTCACACTAAGGAATCCCTACACTCTAGGTGACCCTGACAATTTTACTCCAGCAAACCCCCTAGTAACCCCAACTCATATTAAACCAGAATGATACTTCTTATTTGCCTATGCTATTTTACGGTCAATCCCTAATAAATTAGGTGGGGTAATTGCACTAACAGCATCAATTGCAATTTTATATACGATACCCTTTACAAACAAAAAAAAAATCCAAAGAAATCAATTCTACCCAATAAATAAAATTCTTTTTTGATCAATAACAGCAACCGTATTATTATTAACATGAATCGGAGCCCGACCTGTAGAAGATCCATTCATTATTACTGGACAAATCCTAACCTCTAGCTATTTCTTGTACTACATCCTTAATCCAATCACATATAAAATTTGAGATAAAATAATTTTCAATAAATAAGTTAATGAACTTGTATAAGTATATACTTTGAAAGTATAAAAAAGAAATAAAAATTTTCTATTAACTTATACTAAATTTTATCCACTAAATTAAATAAACAAAAATCAATAACTTAACACTAAAAAAAAAAACCAAAAATCTTAATGAAACAGGCAAATAACTTTTCCAAGCCAAATACATCAATTTATCATACCGAAACCGAGGCAAAGTACCACGAACCCAAATTCATAAAAATCCCATAAAAGTAACTTTCAAAAAAAACATTCAAGAAACCAAATCACCCCCTAAAAATAACATACTACAAATTATACTTATAAATAAAATTCTAGCATATTCAGACAAAAAGATTAATGCAAAACCCCCACTCCTATATTCTACATTAAAACCCGACACCAACTCAGACTCCCCTTCCGCAAAATCAAAAGGAGTACGATTAGTCTCAGCCAATCTAGAGACAATTCAAATTAAACACAAAGGCATCATTAAAAAAATAAACCAAATATTTTCTTGGAACTTTATAAAATCCAAAATATTAAAACTCAACACTAAAAATAAAAAAGAAAGAAGAATCAAAGATAAACTTACTTCGTAAGAAATAACCTGAGCAACAGAACGGAGACTACCCAATAAAGAATAATTAGAATTAGAGGATCAACCCGCCAACATAACCCTATAAACACTTAACCTAGAAATTCTCAAAAAAAATAAAAACCCCAAGCTAAATCTAAAATTTACTGTAACAAAAGGTATACATAACCATAAGAATAGAGATAAAAACAAATTAGCCACTGGAGAAAAATAATATAAATTAAAATTAGATATATAAGGACTAGTCTGTTCTTTACTAAAAAGCTTAATTGCATCCCTAAAAGGTTGAACCAAACCAATAAAACCTAATTTATTAGGGCCCTTTCGAATCTGGATATACCCTAAAACCTTCCGCTCCATTAATGTTAAAAAAGCAACACCAACTAAAACAAAAATCAATAAAACAATCCTAGAAAAAATAATTAAAATTATATCTTTAAGCAACAATATTATTTGTAATAAAAATTACATATAAAGATTCTAAATCCATAGCACTAATCTGCCAAAATAATAATAATATTCAAAATTAAAGTAAATTACCAAATACTCGGTCCTCTCGTACTAAAGTATCCGATTTTATTAAAGATAGAAACCAACCTGGCTCACACCGGTTTAAACTCAGATCATGTAAAATTTTAAAGGTCGAACAGACCTAAAATTTCGAGCTTCTGCACCCAAAATTAATTTTAATCCAACATCGAGGTCGCAAACCTTCCCTTCGATTGGAACTCTCAGAAAAGATTACGCTGTTATCCCTAAGGTAATTTTATCTTATAATCAAAAAAAATGGATCAAATAATCATAAATTAATGTTCAAATAAAGAAAAAGTTAATTAAATTTTTCAATCTCCCCAACCAAATAAATTTTTATATTTTAGGGTGATAATACTAAAAGCCCGAGTACAAAAAATTATTAAACTCTATAGGGTCTTCTCGTCTTTTAATAATATCTAAGCTTTTTTACTTAAAGATAAAATTCAAAAAATTTAAACAGAGACAGTTATTTTCTCATCCAACCATTCATTCAAGCTTTCAATTAAAAAACTAGTGATCATGCTACCTTCGCACGGTCAGGTATACCGCGGCCATTTAACTACTCAGTGGGCAGGCTAGACCTTAAATCATTATCAAAAGGCCATGTTTTTAATAAACGGGTGAAAAATCTTTTGCCGAATTCCTTTGCTTAACCTAAAATTTTATAAATAAAAATAAAATAAATTATACTAATTTTATCATTATTACTAATTATAAAAAATTAAAAAATAAATTTTTATAAAAAATTTAAAATAAATATAAATAATAAAACCCCCTAAATAAATTATAACATTCTTTTAGTGACGGAAACTTATAATCCTACAATTTCAATATAAATAAATAATTTATAAATCTTTTACTTAAAAGCTCATCCCCTTAAGTATATCTCAATTCAAATAATAAACTAAAAATTTAGTTAATTAATTAAAACTGACTAAATTAAATTTATTTCTAAAAAAACTAGATATATTCAAAAACGAATAACGTTTCATTTCTAACTATTTATTGAAAATATTTATTCAACAATAAAATAAATAAATAATTAGCTCTTCTGAATTCGAGAAAATTAAATAAATAATTTTTTTTTAATAAACCCTGATACACAAGGTACAAAAATTAAATTTTTCCTTTAAAAATTTAAACAAAATTCTCTCACGATACAAATCAACTATAATTAAAAAAATTTTTTCTAAAAAAATAATAAAACATTAATTTTCTTATATTAAAAATAAACAAATCTAAACAAAAAATAAAAGTAAAAATTCAAGTCAAATTGAATTTCACAATCAACCTTTTAATGTAAATAAAACGCTTTATACCAAGCTCTAACTTGACTTTCTAGGCTCACTTTCCAGTAAGCCTACTATGTTACGACTTATTTCACCTTGGAATGAAAGCGACGGGCGATATGTGCATACTTTAGAGCCAAAATCATCTTAATTATAAATTAAAATTACCTTCAAATCCATATTCATGGCCCTTTTCAAGCCGACCAATCCTCAAATAAATTTATTGTAACCCATCTCTTCTTTCTTATAAGCTACACCTTGATCTGATTTCCTCCCTGGAAAGAGATCGTGAACATTTAAGTTCTAATAAAATGTTCAACCTACGACGATATATAAACTAATAAAAAAAGTAAAGTTAATCGTGGACCATCGATTATAGGACAGGTTCCTCTGAAGGGACTAAAATACCGCCAAAATCTTTAATTTTAAAGCACATAACTAATACTAATCAGGAATTAAGAGTTCACGTTCAAAATAATAGGGTATCTAATCCTAGTCTAGGTGCAAGAATTTCTCAGCCTCACTAATAAGGATAAATTTTCAATTAAATTCAAGATTTCACTCAATAAAATCAAATTAAAAATTCCACATTTTTAAGTTAACTGTCCCCGAAAAAATTAAATTATATTACCTGTCTAACCGCAACTGCTGGCACAAATTTAGTCAATATTAAAAATTATTTCCAAATCCATAATTATATGATATTTAAATTCCTCTACTGCGAATAAAATTTCCCAAATAAAAGCTATCTAAGCCTCTAAAAACTTTAAGCTAAAACTTGCATGTAAAATAAAATTAAATCTAATTTCTAAGTTAGAATAAAACTTTTATTAAAAATAAAAAAAAAGTAAACATAACTTGAACTAGCTCCGCCCTAAAAAACAGAAATTTACTGTAAATCCCCGAACACATATTCAAAATTCAAGTGCAATTACCCCCTAATAAACAAAGTCCAACTATAACCTACAATTAAAAATTACTAAATCTAACCGTACGAAATAAATAAACCAGCCTCACCCAAAAATTGGAAATACAAATTTCCATGTGTACTTTCGTAAAATCCAGTTTTATATGCCCCCACAAACAATAAACCCAAATTTACCTTTATATTTAAATTTTAAATAAGTATAAAAAAAAATAAACATATATATAAATATAATTTTTAAAAAATCAATAAATAAATTTTAAAACATACAAATTTATATATTACCTTATTAAACCAACAATAAGTATAAACTAAAATACAAGTAAATTTTAATAAATTATCTTAAAAGGTGTGTTTTTTTTTTTTTCAGTAATTTTCATTTTTATATAAATGTTTAATGTATTAATAATAATTAGATTTAATTATATATAAATTTGTAATTATTAATTTAACTGTAAATTTTAATTATTAAATAATTAATTTAATGTATAGATGTTCATAGGTTTTTATTTTTAAATAAGAAGTATTAATTTATAATAAGTTTCTATATTAATATATATATATTATATTAAAATAAATTCTATAAGATTTTATAACGTATTCTTAATATCTAATTGATTTATAAGATACACCTTTCTCTCTCTTAGTTATAGGTCCTTAATATTTTGATACGATTAATATATTACTATAGGTTTTAGATAACCTATAAATTTGATGATCGATTTATTTATACTAGTATTTCAATTTAACTTTTATATTAATTAGATTTTATAGCAATATATAATTATATTAAATAAATAAAATATTATTATATATAATTATATATTTAAATACGATTAGGTAAACATTTATATAACAACTAAAAGTTAACAAAAAAAAAATCCGATTTTTGACCTTGCCAAATATTAAAGTTAGTGAACAAAAAAAAAGTAACTTTGGAATTTTACACAAAATTACACTTTTCTAAAATTTAAATTTTTAAAAAATCACTTTAACAGACAAATAAAAACCCCATAAAAAATAAAATTTTATGTTTATAAATACACAACTTTTAATTAAAGTTTT